AAATTTTTTGTTGAGTAATAACTTAACCTTTAAATAAAAAGTTTTTTGTAGAAATCTCAATAAATATTTCAACCTAGCATTTTTGATTACAAAAAAAAATGATACATTGCATTAGTTCACGAAACATTACAAGAATTATATCTCTCTAAAAAAGATCTTTTTTTGTAGTGCAATTTAATTATTTCGAGTTTATTTTTTTGTTCCTATTCTCCTTTCTCAGAAAAAGGTACTTAAACAAAGCAAAGTAAAGGATTACTTCGTTCTTGATAGTTATTTACTTAATCGGTGGATAGGAACATACTCTGGATCGGAATCATGGGGAGTACTCCTTCATCATTTCTACCAACATAAAGCCCCAATTAGAATCCCTTTTATGCTATGCAGTATGCACATAAAAATCCTGTTGAATAACTTACATAATCTCTATTACTAATCCTTTGTGTACCTTGGTGTTCCTAACTATCCACTATTTTTGGTCAAAAGGACCCCGCTCATTAGGGTAATACATGTATGTTAATAACTAGTAAAATCCCTAGATAGTTGCTCCTTTTGAACCCGCTTCAAGTCATGATGACTAATCACTCAATCTTGGGGTAAATAGTATATTAAGGCTTATGTTTACTTTCACTTAACTCTTGTACATAGAAAATGAGACTGAATCCTTTTACTGCAAAGTAATAAGCTGTTTTTTTCACTCATATAACTATCTGGTTTAGTTCATCAACCCGAATGATGAATAAAAAATAAAATATAGATTCAACTCATGAAAATTCCTTCCTATAAATAAAATAAATAAGAAATAGAGTAAATTTTATGTCTCAACGAATCACACGTAGAGATATTGATAACACACATAGAGTTAATGGTATTTCATAACTAATTGATTGAGCAGCAGCCCGTAAACCACCTAAAAAAGAATATTTATTATTTGATCCATAACCTGACATAAGAAGGCCCACGGGAGCAATACTTGAAATGGCAATCCATAAAAAAACACCAATACTGACATCGGCTAGAACAAGGCGATATCCAAAAGGAATTACTAAATAACTTAGTAGAATTGATGTGACTGCTATGGATGGTCCGATACTGAATAAACGAGTATCTCCTCTTGATGGAAGAAGATTCTCTTTTAAAAGTAATTTTGTACCATCTGCTAAAGCTTGAAGAATTCCCAAAGGCCCGGCGTATTCAGGGCCAATACGTTGTTGTATCCCCGCAGATATTTCTCTTTCTAACCAAACAATTACTAGTACACCTATTGTGATTCCTAATACAGGAGTAAAAATAGGGACAAGCATCCATATGATCTCATATACCTCTTTTAAGGATTCCAATCTAAAAAAAGAATTGATAGCTTGTACTTCTGTTGTATCTATTATCATTTTAACGATCAACTTCTCCCATAATGATATCTATGCTACCTAGTATTGTCATAATATCAGCCAATTTCTTTCTTTTAACTAATTGAGGAAGGATTTGCAAATTGATAAAACCCGGTGGTCGTATTTTCCATCTCCAAGGAAAAACACCCTTATCTCCTATCAGAAAAATACCTAATTCTCCTTTTGGGGCTTCGACTCTCACATAAAGTTCTTGCTTTGACAATTCAAAAGTAGGAGAAGGTTTTTTACTGATAAATCGATAGTCAAAATCATTCCATTCGGGATCCCATACTTTATCAAAGCGCCGGATTTCTAAATTCTCAAAGGGCCCCCCCGGAATTCCTTCTAAAGCCTGTTGAATAATTTTTATTGATTCTGTCATTTCACTGATTCGTACTAAATAACGAGCTAATGAATCCCCTTCCTTTTGCCATTGAACTCCCCAATCAAATTCATCGTAAGACTCATAATGATCAACCTTCCGAAGATCCCATTGTATTCCGGAAGCTCGTAGCATTGGTCCCGATAAACCCCAATTTATTGCCTCCTCTCCGCCAATAATGCCTACTCCCTCAACTCGCTCTAAAAAAATAATATTCCGTGTAATAAGCCTTTGATATTCAGTAACTCTTGTTAAAAAATAATCACAAAAATCCAAACATTTATCTATCCAGCCATGAGGTAAATCAGCAGCGACTCCCCCAATACGAAAATAATTATGCATCATTCGCATACCGGTAGCAGCTTCGAATAGGTCATATATCAATTCTCTTTCTCGAAAAATATAGAAGAAGGGGGTCTGTGCGCCAATATCTGCCATAAAAGGGCCAAGCCATAACAAATGCGAAGCTATACGACTTAACTCTAACATAATGACTCTGATATAGCTGGCCCTTTTAGGCACTTGAATGTTGCCTAACTGCTCTGGGGCATTTACAGTTATTGCTTCAGTGAACATAGTAGCTAAATAATCCCAGCGTGTTACATAAGGTAAATATTGTATAATTGTTCGGTTTTCCGCAATTTTTTCCATCCCTCTATGTAAATAACCCAATATTGGTTCACAGTCAATAACATCTTCACCATCTAGAGTAACAATGAGTCGAAGAACACCGTGCATTGATGGGTGCTGAGGACCCATGTTGACTATCATAAGGTCATTTCGTGTAGCTGGTGCAGTCATAGGTTTTTTCCCGATTCATTCTTCCATGAATTGCTGAAAGCGAAAAGAGGTTCATCAAAATTTAAGCTAAAATTCAAAATGACTCTTCAAATTAATGATTTTTTGTTTCTCGAATCTCCAACCGGCCTATTAATTCTTTATAACGTACTCTATTTTTTTTTGACAAATAGGCGAGCAGCCGTTGACGTTTTCCTAGAATTTTACGCAGACCTCTCTGAGATAAATAGTCTTTTTTGTGCAATTTCAAATGTGAAGTAAGTCTACGTATCCTTTTGGTGAAACTCACTACTTGAAATTCAACAGACCCCTTATTGTCTTCGTTTTCCTCTTTCAAAATAATTGCACTGAATGGATTTTTTATCATAAAAAAGCTCCCTCTACCCTTTAATTTACATATAAATATATTTTATTTTATCGATCAGTAATAATAATATTAGTCATTTTAATGTAGTAATTAATATACACAAGAATTTTAATTTATTTATGGACTTCCAATTTCATTAATTAAATTTGAATTTGAGTTGGACAGGGATAAAAAAGGAGATGGTACGTTTTTACACTCACAACATCAAATAATTTAGACCTAAAATTCGGAATATTCCGTAGATTCGTTTATTTTATAGATTTTATCCAAACAAATGTATACGTCATTTATTTTGTATTAAATAAAAAAGATCTATATTAGACTGGGACGTAAGACAGGGCATATGTTCATCTGTTTGCTTTTCTATATGGTACAGAATAGATAGGAAAAATGTACCATCAACCTATTTTGAATTGTGGATATATTCTTAACATACTAAAACGGCTTCCATTATTGGTATTAAACCAATATCTATTCATACAAGCTAAGTCTTCTAATCGATAATTAGGCCAAAGAAATAACTTTAATTTAATTAATTTGTTTTTATCTCTATCAAGATGTTTTTTTTGATCCAAAAAAGGATTCCTGCTTTTTATGTTCTTCTTGTTACAAAATACTGGATTTTTATCCACACTATTTAGATTCTTTGAGTTGAAAGAAATTAGAATTCTCAATTCTCTACGACGTCTAGACGATAAAATCTTTTCAGGAACGATAAAATCATAATGTTTTTTGTCTCTCTTTCGAATTATTTTTTGATATCTTGGGATAGATTCATCCAATTTTTTTTTAGTGATATATCTTTGTTCTCGATATCTTTGAGGAGTTTGGTACTTACTCTTATGAACCAACGATATACCTACGGTTTGATACATAATAAAGTATCCGTCGTTTTTTACAGACAAACGGATGGGATCGATAAAAGATATCCCCTTTTTATTCAATTCTATAGGAGTCAATTTTTTTCGAATCACCATTATATCCAGATTTAATTCTTTTCTTTGAATAGACGATATAGTAGTATCTCTTGGATTTCTCAGTCCAAGCAAGTAACAATATATCTTGATATTATTGATAATTCTTTCAGTTAAATTCGGAATTAAACCATCGTCTATTATCCATTGAAAAAGCAAATAGTGTTTCCGTAAGAAAATCATTTCTGGTCTCATCTTATCCCGGATCTTATATTTTTTTTTCATTTTATCTTGGTTTTGTGCATATGATCTAAGGCCTCTTTGTCCTGCGGGTTCTTTTTCTTCTTGATTTCGATTCATTAATTCAGAATATATTTTTTCATTCGATGGTCTAAAAAAATTCCATTTTTTCTTTTCATTGATGTTTTTCTTTTTATTTAAATTTAAAAGAAGTAATTTGCTTGGTATAATCCATGGTTTTGTTTTGTATACATTATAAAGTGGCACAAATTCTGGGAAGAACGTAAGTTTCAGATTTGTCGATATTGGGTTTAGGATTTCTTCATTCATCTCCATCCAATCAAAAAAGAGTTTCTTGTAATTAATTGGATTTCTTTCTAAATCTTGATGAATTGTCAGATAAAAAATGTCGTTTTTATCCATTTTATCAATTTTTTGATAATTCTTACTTCCAAGCTTAGTATTTATATTACTGTTATAATCCATTTTGGTCCAGGTCTCAATATCTTTTTTTTGTCTTATAAAAAAATTGAGAATTGTCCAATCAAAATATTTTCTATCTGGATTTTTTTGCATATACATAATATCACCCTTTTTTAGATAATGATTGATAGGAATTTCCTCCCGGTTTTCAAATAGATTTTGTTTATAATTGTTATAATTAAAAACAAAATTTTGGTTGTTTTTTAATTCTAATGGTGATCCATAAATAATATATGAGGACTTCTTAATTTCATAATTAATAGATTTATATGATAAAAGATCATATATATAGTATTTTGAAAAATTATCTTTTTGGTTTGGTAATGGATATACTTTAAAATCATTTTTTTTTTTGTTATAAAGTAATCGGTCTTTTTCATACGAATTCCATTTTGTTAAATATTTTTTTGGGGTCATACCACCTTCATTTATTGTAGTTCGCCATTTTTTTGGTATTAATCCAGACCATCTAATCTGAGATAAATTGTATTGATAATGACCTCTTAACCAGCTTTTCCATTGATTCGTTTCAGAACTTGAAAGTTTCGTATGTCTTAATTCGGAATTAAATATTCCTTGTGTTACAAAATAATTTTTTATTGCAGTCTTAAGAAAAAAGGGAGTTACATGATACTCAAAAATAGATCTTAACTTATACAAATTAATAACTTGGGTTTGTGATAATTTGTAAAATACATATGCTTGTGATAAGGAGGATAAGTCAAAAAGAAGACGTGAATTTCTCTTACTATTTTTAATATAGTAAAGTGCACTTTTTAGAGTCGAAATAAAGTTAATTTCTTTTTTTTTTATTTCTTGGTTTGTTTTATTATTGTAAATGTATTTATCAAAACAAAAATTTATTGATTCAAGAAGGAGTTGTGTAGGAATTCTGGCAATATGAATGATACATATAAAGATATCGATGTATATTCTTTTAATGAAAATTTTTATAAACAAATCTAATTTATAGATTAATCGAGTACTTCTTCTTTTTATTTTTAATATTTTAAAAATAAAATTTGGTGATTTTTCTTTTCCATTAAAACTTTTTTTGTTAGGACTACTTCTTTTCTTGGCGTTACCATTTTTTTCTTTCATAAGACTCTTTGTTTTCTTTCTGATTGTGCTTGTTCTATCAGTCAGATTTTTAATTTTTTTTTCTCTCAGTGAATAATTTGTATTATCTGTAGGTTTAATTTTTCTAAACGAGTCGTGAATTATCTGATTCCTAATTATATAATCTTTTTTTTGGTTAGTTTCGCCGAATTCATACACCTTTTTCAATATAAATAATCGAGTTGGATGTACTTTTAAGAGTTCTTTTTTTATTCTTTTTATAAACAGAAATAAACCTTTTTTGATAACCACCCCTTTTGGTTCTTTTGAATCTTGTATAAAATATTTTGTTTTTTCTTTTAAAACTCTTAGAACTTTCAAATTATTGTTTTTCGTTTTTTTTTTTAGTTCTTTAAAAATAGGCTTAAAAAAGGAAGGTTTTGGAGGGACAGAACCAAAGGGAAGGGTAGTTTGCGTTCCCCAAGCCGTTAAAAAATAAAATTTTTGTTGTTCTTTTTTTAGATTTTTATAAGAATAAAAAGAGGGCCTCAATTTAGATCTGTGCCAAGGTTTCAAATAGAAAGGAAATACTATTTTTATCTGAATACCATCTTTAAACCAATTTTTGGGAAGTTCGAGTTCTGATACTTGAACACCATTATAGGTACATATAATATGCTTTTCTCTATTCCACTCATCGAAGTCCTCAGTCCACTCGTGGGGTTGAGATAATAAAATACGCCCAATATTTTTAACTATTATCAATGAAGGTAATAAAATATATTTTCTAAAAATAGATTGAATTATTAAAATTAAACTTCTTGTTGCTTGTGGATATGGAACGAAATCCCAGGCTTCCGCGATTTTTATCCATGTTTTTTCCTTTATTTTGTTCTCTTGTTCTTCCTTTTGTCTTTTTTTTTGTTCCTCTGTATAATCTTTAAATTCTGATCCTTTACCCATCCAATTTATAAAAATAAATTTCATCTGTTCAGGGATATTAAAAGAAAAAAGGGGGTATTTTTTTATTCTGTCCAAAAAAATAGGGGAATGCGCATTTGCTTGAAACAATTTCGAAATAACAGTTTTACGCCTTTGAACACGCATAGAACCTTTGATGAATTCTCGACGAAAATCTGATTCTTCCGAATAGTCTCTAATAGACACCCAATTTTTGACACTTGCTTTGCGACTACGTTTAGTAGGCCTATAAATTATTACACGATCCCTTTTTCTTGAACGTATATGATAATCCAATGGTAGGCCTTCATGAGCTGCGCCCGACAGGAATTCCAATTCGGTAATAAGTTTGTATGACCATCTAGGGACTTTTTTACTGATTTCTTTTATTACAAATTTTTGTTTTGTTTTTTGACCATTAGGGCTAGTTAGAATTGTATTCAATAAAAATTTGTAAAATTTGGCTCTTTTTTCTGAACCAATCCTTCCTTGTTCTTTTTCTGAAAATAAAGAGAGGCCCTTCCAATTTAAACTCGATCCCGATTCTCTATCAAATTTACTGATTAAAGTAAATAAATGACGATTTTCCGTTGAAAAGGTTTTTTTATCAAATCGGTCTATTTTCTGTTCAAACTCTTGGTAATCAGTATCAGGAAGAAGGAGACTATGAATCTTATTAATTTCCATTGTCTCTATGAAATTTTCTAACGAAATTTTATTTATGATTGTTCCCCGATATAACCCATTCAAAATGGGATCATACATTTTAGGCAAGTAATATTTTCTAGTCTTATCATTACACAATCTAGTACTTTTTTCGAGTATATCTAGAGAAAAAAATACCGTATCTAGAGCCTCAATTCTATTTAAAAACTCGTTGTTTAAGTTGTTATTTTTGTGTTGGTTAGTATA